CTGAACAAATGTTCCACTTTCTAACTAGAACTACTATGTACTCTAACTCAATATAATTGATAACGTAGTATTCAGTTAGTTACTTTTTTTATTCTAAAAAAAAAAATATCTCTATTTTCTGAATACTATGTACTTTTCTGAAAAACCCCAAAGCCCCTTATCGGATTTGAACCGATGACTTACGCCTTACCATGGCGTTACTCTACCACTGAGTTAAAAGGGCTTATTTGATTAAATTTCCCAACGGGTCGCTATGTAGATAAAATATCTATATGCACATATATTATATACATAAGTATATGCACTAGACTCATAGTGGCTAGTGGCTTATTTTTAATAAAAAAAAATGGATTTGCCTAGCAAGTCTAGGGTAAATTGTTTTAAGACCGACCCCAATTTATTTTATTGAAATGATTCCTATCAAAGCAAAATTTACTTTATTGATACATAACATGGACAGTTACCAATTCGACATAAAATAAAATAAATTTCAAGATATTTCATCGAATCGTGTGATGAAGAGATTCTATTTGTCCCCTTGAACTCAATTTTTATAGAAGATTTTCAATAACTTGTTGATCTCGCTTAATAGATTTATTTTAATAGATTTATTGGTTGTTACTTTCCTGGTTTAGTGTGAGATAGAGATAAGGATATCTCGTCTTAACAATGAATGAAAGCAAAAAAAATAGAACTGACCCCTCCCGTTTCTTTTCTGACGGACCAACCATTCTCTGAAAAAACCCTATCCCTAGTATTCTTTCTAGTACTTTGTATTTCTTTTTTTTTTACAAGTCTTTTTTATTCAATTCTCAATTCTAAGGAATCTAGATTTCTATACTAGATTTCTATAGAGAATGTCGATTCTAATGAATCGATTCATGAATATGAACGACGAATCAAAAAATTCCATACAATTCTCTGAAAAACGTAAAGATCCCTCAGATCTAATCATACCATTCCATTATATTGACAATTTCAAAAAACTGATCATACTATGATCATAGTATGAGGGCAGTTGAGCAAGTTAGCCCCCATCGTCTAGTGGTTTAGGACACCTCTCTTTCACGGAGGCAGCGGGGATTCGAATTCCCCTGGGGGTAGGGTACTACGAAAGGAAGTTGATCATGGATTACCACTAAGCCTAAAATGGCTTCTTCCTGGGTCGATGCCCGAGTGGTTAATGGGGACGGACTGTAAATTCGTTGGCAACATGTCTACGCTGGTTCAAATCCAGCTCGGCCCAATAATTTGACAATCTACCATGAGATGGTATAACCCACCTTGTCCTTCAGAAATACCGCATACGAAGCTAAAAAAGAAGAAAATCTTCTGCTAGATCCCTTATTTTCCTGGGATTGTAGTTCAATTGGTCAGAGCACCGCCCTGTCAAGGCGGAAGCTGCGGGTTCGAGCCCCGCCAGTCCCGACGGATCCAATAAATACATCTATTCATTTCACCCTTTCATAGAACATAGAAAGGGTGTCGTGGGGAATAATTTCATTCCCAAGCAAAAAGGAGTCTTTGTTTCTTTTTTCTTTCCTATGTTTTCCGTTTCGCGTTTATTGTTTGTTTAGATTTGTAACTATGTGACTAATCGAAGTGGAAAGGCAATCTGATGATCCTTCATCAGAGGATTATCTAAGCAAGACGCAAGATAAGTTATAGAAAAAAACAAGTAAACGGATAATAAATACAAAGAATTTTGGATTAATTGGTTCAGGAATCCAAATTCTTTTTTGGTATGGATAAAAGAACTTCCTATGTTATACTATTCAAGTCTCGACTGACTACGAGTTGATTTGATAGATCAGATATTGTTATTCATGATATTGATCCCATTCAAGATCATCGAGAGGTAATTCATTCATTGAATTTACAGACGAAAGATTTATCATCTCTATGGGATTAAATCCCGAGTTATTGCGAAGTAAAAAAACCGATGCGATTATGGAAGTAAATATTCTTGCATTTATTGCTACTGCACTATTCATTCTAGTTCCTACCGCGTTTCTACTTATCATTTATGTAAAAACAGTTAGTCAAAATGATTAATTCAATTGAATTTTCAAATGAATTTGAATAAAACTTTCTTTATGAGTTCTTATCAAAAATTGACGAAGTCAAATGAAAAGGATTCCAAATTTCGCGTCTTAACTTAAATGAAATGAGCGGACTTTAATCGGCAGTATTCTATTAATTTGATAGTATGGTAAGAAAGAAATAGATGAATCCTTCTTTCTACTTCTTTCTACCATACTATCGATCTCTTATTCTATAAAGTTTTAATCTAGAATAAAGCTAGATTCTATAGATCAATCTACAACATTCTGTTCATGTAATATATTCTATTAATTTCATATATTGTATGGAATTGACATAACATATTGTATAGAATTGACATAACACCCAATTCTATTTATTTGCTACATCTATTTGTTCGGATCAATCTGAGATAATTCTTATCTTAGAATTCTAATTCCTTTTCCTAATAAGGAAGAGGAAACCTCACTTATTTTTAACGCCCAAACCGTGATATGAAAAAAGTTGATAAAGGATAAATCCCCTTTATAAGATTAGAAACCAAGTGATAAATGCCCAATATGTGACTCGTCCGAAGCAAGATCTTATTATTTCATAGTCATAACTACTATAACTATAATATCATTTCTCATAGAAAGTTCGTATACACTTAACAAAACCACTTGTTCTTTGAACAGTAAAAAGGAAAAGCAATCAAACAAAAAAAAGGGATCCGGCCTTCCTCAGTATCCATCTATAAAATAAAGATGGTAAGAGTCGATTCCATTGATTGAAATAGAAAATTTCGGAAGGATCTTAGGTTGGAATAAATTTCTAATCATCTGAATCCCCTTCTTTTCGAAATACAAAGAGGGAAATCACTCAAATATCTCTTTGATTGAAAGAGTATGATTCATATCATAGATTACTCCATTTGACTCCACTGAAATTCGAAATTCAGATATTTTTATTTTAAATAGTTCAAAACGCGTTGCAGAACGATCTATAAAACAGTGATACGGTTTGATTCCTCAACTCAATTTAGTAGTACTTCTAGAGCCCACTTCTTCCCCACACTACGAGTGAAAGGGAAAATGTAAAGATTACCATTAAAGCAGCCCAAGCGAGACTTACTATATCCATGTGAATTATGTCTCCTATCTCTATAAATACAAAGGAATTATTCCTCACTAATAATAGTGGAATCAATGGTGCAGAGTCAAAAAAAGGGGATTTTGACCGAACACTGTTGAGAAACCAATCTGATTATGATTTCGAATCGGGAAAGATTAAACACAAGCAAAATATCCCAAGGAAATGGGAACATGTGAATAACAAGGCCTATCTTTTTTTTTGTTGACCCTCGTAAGTAAAAACGGAAAGGGAGAAATCACTATCTAGTACAGACCTCTATTTCCCCTAATCCCTACCCCCTTTCCCGATTATCTCTGAGGGGTAGGGGGCTTGACTAGGGGTTATCAAAAAAAAATTATCCATATCGAATCGAATATTGATTGGATACCCCGGCGTTCATCTTGCAAGTCCGTCATATATAACGAAACTTCCGTCCCTTTCCAAAATTATAAATGGAATCAGATTTCTTATCAGGCTCTACAATCTAATCCAAGATCACAGTCCCTTAATGGAATCATAAAGTCTTGAAAGCTCGCTACTATATAATATAATAGATTATAATATTTCCTTGAATCCTAGATGCGAACGAGGATTCACAACCTTTTCTGTTCGAAAAACCTCAGACCAAATGTTTAGAATCAAAGAAAGTATCAACAGTCTCTTTCCTCTGTTTCTACCGGAGAATTATTCTCCGAGTTATATCAGCAGAACATAAGAAAAGAAGAGATTTCGGGTTTTTTGTTTGATCAGGCGACACCCGGATTTGAACTGGGGAAAAAGGATTTGCAGTCCCCCGCCTTACCACTCGGCCATGTCGCCAAAATGATACAAAAATATTCTCGGATTTTTATTGTACTTGCATTTTTAGTCCTGTTTTCCTTAATCCTTTTCCTAAAATAAGCACCCCCCCTTTTTTTATTTTAATTTTTTTTTTTTAGATTTGATCCATTCCTTCGATTGATTCTAGAGTATCTCAAAATCCACAATGCTAAAAACATTCTCTCGCTTTTCTATTGAAAAATCACATGTGGATTTTTCAGCCAACAAATTGGAACCATTAACTATTGCTTATGCTTACTTCGAATTCATGAACGCTTCTGGAGATTTGAATCTCGAAATTGTGTTTTCCTAATAACATACATAAGAAAATACAAATTGAGATAAAACTAATCAGTATTTATTATTTATTTTTTTTTAATCAAAAAATCATTCTCAATTTCAATTATAACAAAATATATTAGTCTATGTAAACCCCAGAACATAAATCACAGATATCTATTAGTTAGATATGTTGTCGATAGGGAATTATCAGAAAATTATTCTACTTCATTTTTGCATTGAATAGATATTTTCGTTTGATAAAGCACGACCCGGGCTGTCCTGAATAGAAGGTACTAAAATAAAAGAGAAGTCGGATATTATAGCCATCCACGTACGTGTTTAATAAATGCAACCCTTCTTATACACTTTATACACTTCGGTATTCTACTCAAAAATCAGTAAAGTACAAATATCTCTCTTCTCTGCGAATCATTTTTGAACAACGAAATTCATCGGTTAAGTGCTCAAAAAAGGGATTCTATATTGTTTCTTATTTTTGTGTCTTTATCTCCCAAATACGGAATCTTTTTATTTTTATCAAATTCGAATATGTAATATTATATAATAATAATCATTTTATTTTTCTTTTGTCTATACAAAACCCTATAAACCTTAATAGGTCTAAGTGACAAAATTCTGTTTTTAGTACTGTTTTATCAATTCCTTTCCATGCAACTTCCAATTTAAGTTTTAAGTAAAAAATTCTCTTTATTCTTTCGTTCATACGTAATTCATACACTTCA